GCTAACGTAGCTTAAATTAAAGCATAACGCTGAAGACGTTAAAATGGGCCCTAGAAAGCCCCGCAAGCACAAAAGTTTGGTCCTGACTTTACTGTCAGCTCTAGCTAAATTTACACATGCAAGTATCCGCGCCCCCGTGAGGATGCCCTGTCGTTCCCCTTCCGAAACAAGGAGCTGGTATCAGGCACAGATAATGCTAGCCCACAACACCTTGCTCAGCCACGCCCCCAAGGGTAGTCAGCAGTGATAAACTTTAAGCTATAAGTGAAAGCTTGACTTAGTTAATGCTAAGAGAGCCGGTAAAACTCGTGCCAGCCACCGCGGTTAGACGAGAGGCTCAAGTTGACAGGCACGGCGTAAAGAGTGGTTAGGCAACCCACACACACTAAAGTCGAACGCCCTCAAGACTGTTATAAGTGATTCGAAGGTAAGAAGCCCCACCACGAAAGTGACTTTATTCAGCCTGACTCCACGAAAGCTGAGGCACAAACTGGGATTAGATACCCCACTATGCTCAGCCCTAAACTTCGATAGTCCACTACAACCCCTATCCGCCCGGGTATTACGAGCACTAGCTTAAAACTCAAAGGACTTGGCGGTGCTTTAGATCCACCTAGAGGAGCCTGTCCTATAACCGATAACCCCCGTTAAACCTCACCCTCCCTTGCTCTTCCCGCCTATATACCGCCGTCGTCAGTCAACCCCGTGAGGGACGCATAGTTGGCAAAATTGGCAAAGCCCAAAACGTCAGGTCGAGGTGTAGCAAATGAGAGGGGAAGAGATGGGCTACATTTCCTGAACCCAGGACATACGAATGCTTATGCTGAAATACCATATTTTGAAGGAGGATTTAGTAGTAAGTAGAAATCAGAATGTTCTACTGAAACTGGCCCTGAAGCGCGCACACACCGCCCGTCACTCTCCCCTAAATTTGACATTTAACAATATTTAAAACCTTGCACAAGAAAGAGGGGAGAAAAGTCGTAACATGGTAAGTGTACCGGAAGGTGCACTTGGAATAAAAAATCGGGGTTTAGTTAAACACAGATATACCGTCTCCCCTACACTGAGAAGTTACCCGTGCAAACCGGGTTGCCCCGAAGCCTAACAGCTAGCTCACCCCAATAAAACCAACACAATCCTATTTATAACCCCTTATACACTACCACCCTAAAAACTAACACATTCTTCCCTCCAAGTACGGGCGACGGAAAAGAAAATAGAAGCAATAGAGAAAGTACCGCAAGGGAAAGCTGAAAGAGAAATGAAACAACCCAATAAAGCCTAAAAAAGCAGAGATACAACCTCGTACCTTTTGCATCATGATTTAGCTAGAACCTCTTAAGCAAAAAGAATTTTAGTTTAACACCCCGAAACTAGGTGAGCTACTCCAAGACAGCCTAAATCTAGGGCACACCCGTCTCTGTGGCAAAAGAGTGGGAAGAGCTTCGAGTAGCGGTGACAGACCTAACGAACCTAGCCATAGCTGGTTGCCTGGAAAATGAATATAAGTTCAGCCCCTTGAATTCTCTCCTCAAATGCCTCATTTACCTTTTTAATGATAGTGCACCCCGAGACCAAGAGAAATTAATAGAGTTAGTCAAGAGGGGAACAGCCCCTTTGAAAAAAGACACAACTTTTTCAGCAGGATAAAGATCATAATCCCTATAAAGGTAATATGTTATAGTGGGCCTGAAAGCAGCCACCTAAACAGAAAGCGTCAAAGCTCAAACACAACCTACCTCCTAAAATACCGATAACATATCTTAAACCCCTAAACCTACCAGGCTATCCCATGCCCCCATGGGAGCAATAATGCTAACATGAGTAATAAGAGAACACCTGATTCTCTCCCCGCATATGTGTAAATCGGAACGGACATCCCCGCCGAACATTAACGGCCCCTAACAAAGAGGGTACTGTACCAAAAATAACCGACAAGAAAACCACCCACTACACCACCGTTAACCCTACACAGGTATGCCCCTAAGGAAAGACTAAAAGAAAAAGAAGGAACTCGGCAAACACAATGCCTCGCCTGTTTACCAAAAACATCGCCTCTTGCAACAACAACATAAGAGGTCCCGCCTGCCCAGTGACCATGTGTTCAACGGCCGCGGTATTTTAACCGTGCAAAGGTAGCGTAATCACTTGTCTTTTAAATGTAGACCTGTATGAATGGCACGACGAGGGCTTAACTGTCTCCTTTTTCCAGTCAATGAAATTGATCTCCCCGTGCAGAAGCGGGGATAGCACCATAAGACGAGAAGACCCTGTGGAGCTTTAGACACCAAGACAGACCATATTATACCCCACTAACAAAACAAAACCTACTGGACTCCTGCCCTGATGTCTTTGGTTGGGGCGACCTCGGAGAAACAAAAAACCCCCGTGCGGAATAGGAGGCTTTCACTTCTTTTTTTACTCCTCCCGTAAACCAAGAGCTACCGCTCTAATTAACAGAACTTCTGACCTTAAAGATCCGGCCCATGCCGATCAACGGATCAAGTTACCCCAGGGATAACAGCGCAATCCTCTTCTAGAGCCCGTATCAACAAGAGGGTTTACGACCTCGATGTTGGATCAGGGCATCCTAATGGTGCAACCGCTATTAAGGGTTCGTTTGTTCAACGATTAAAGCCCTACGTGATCTGAGTTCAGACCGGAGTAATCCAGGTCAGTTTCTATCTATGCTATGATCTTTACTAGTACGAAAGGACCGGAAAGAAGAGGCCAACCCTCCAAGCACGCCTTACCCTTAACCCATGAAATCAACTAAAACAGACAAAAGGGCATACCCCATCGCTCAAGAAAACAGCATGTTATGATGGCAGTGCCCGGATACTGCAAAAGGTTTAAGCCCTTTAAATAGAGGTTCAAGTCCTCTTCTATATCATTATGATCCTAGTAGAAATCATTATCACCCAAGATACCACCATCATTTCTGAACTGATTATCATTGTCCTAACTCTCACCTAATGTTAAACCCTAAAGGGGCTGAATAACAAAGGGCACCCTAGCTTATTCCCCCATATGATTAGACAAAAGAATATCTCCCATCATTCAACAGAACAACATGTTAGGATGCAAAGCCCGGAGACTTTAAAAGGCTTTAGCCCTTTAAATAGAGGTTAGAACCCTCTTCTATATCAGTATGATCCTAGTAGAAATTATTATAGTGGAATTCACCGTAGTACAAATCATTATCACCCAAGATGCCACCGTCATCTCTGAACTAATTATCATTATCCTAACTCTCTCGTAAGGTTTAACATTTAAGGTTTAACCTTAAATGTTGTATCTTATATATTAAATGTTGTACCCTGATATTAAATGTTGTATCTTATATATTAAATGTTGTACCCTGATATTAAATGTTGTATCTTATATATTAAATGTTGTACCCTGATATTAAATGTACCTTATATATTAAATGTTGTACCCCAATATTTAATACCAAACCTTAAAGGGGCGGGATAACAAAGAGCACCCTAAAAATAACAAAGGGCACCCTAGCTTATTCCCCCAAATGATTAGACAAAAGAATATCTCCCATCATTCAACAGAACAACATGTTAGGATGCAAAGCCCGGAGACTTTAAAAGGCTTTAGCCCTTTAAATAGAGGTTAGAACCCTCTTCTATATCAGTATGATCCTAGTAGAAATTATTATAGTAGAAATCATTATCACCCAAGATACCACCATCATTTCTGAACTAATTATCATTGTCCTAACTCTCACCTAATGTTAAACCCTAAAGGGGCTGAATAACAAAGGGCAACCCTAAATTCTTCCCCACATGAATAGACAAAAGATATCTCCCATCATTCAACAGAACAACATGTTAGGATGGCAGAGCCCGGATATTGCAAAAGGCCTAAGCCCTTTCAACAGAGGTTCAAGTCCTCTTCTTAACTTATGTCCACACTATCTATTTTTTCCGCCTTAAACTCCCTCCTCCTAATCATCTTCGTTCTCCTAGCTGTCGCCATCCTTACCCTTGTAGAACGTAAAATCTTAGGATACATACAACACCGAAAGGGCCCAAACATTGTAGGACCCTATGGACTACTCCAACCCGTTGCAGACGGATTAAAACTTTTCCTAAAAGAGCCAATACTACCCTCCACATCCTCCCCCATCCTATTTCTCTCCACACCTGCACTTGCACTCACCCTTGCCCTAACACTTTGAGCCCCCATACCAATGCCATTCCCGATCGCAAACATAAACCTAGGCATCCTATTTATCCTTGCAATTTCCAGTTTAGCCGTGTACTCAATCCTTGGGTCCGGTTGAGCATCCAACTCAAAATACGCACTTATTGGTGCCTTACGCGCCGTTGCGCAAACTATCTCCTATGAAGTAAGCCTAGGCCTTATCCTCCTCAGCGCAGTTATCTTTACAGGCGACTTTACCCTTCAAACTTTTAGCGTAGCCCAAGAAAACATTTGATTATTTTTCCCAACTTTACCCCTAGCCGCAATATGATATGTTTCCACATTAGCAGAAACCAACCGAGCCCCCTTTGACTTAACCGAAGGAGAATCAGAACTAGTATCCGGCTTCAATGTAGAATACGCAGGAGGCCCTTTCGCACTTTTCTTCCTAGCAGAATACGCCAATATCCTATTTATAAACACACTATCAGCCACAATCTTCTTAGGGGTCCCCCTATCCCACACCTTCCCTGAACTAACTACTATCAGCCTTATAACCAAGGCAGCCCTCCTCTCAGGTGCCTTCCTCTGAGTTCGAGCCTCTTACCCACGATTCCGATACGACCAACTAATACATCTAGTTTGAAAAAACTTCCTCCCCCTCACACTTGCCCTAGTAATCTGACACCTTGCACTCCCCATCGCATTCGCCGGACTCCCTCCACAATTCTAACCCCGGAGCTGTGCCTGAAGAAAAGGACCACTTTGATAGAGTGAACAATGAGGGTTAAAGTCCCTCCAACTCCTTAAAAAGAAGGGATTTGAACCCTACCTGAGGAGATCAAACCTCCTAGTGCTTCCATCTACACCACTTTCTAGTAAAATCAGCTAATAAAGCTTTTGGGCCCATACCCCAGAAATGTTGGTTAAAATCCTTCTTTTACTAATGAACCCTTACATCTTAGCCATCCTCTTATTTGGCTTAGGCCTAGGCACCATAACCACGCTTGCAAGCTCACACTGACTACTCGCTTGAATAGGCCTCGAAATTAACACCCTCGCAATTATCCCCCTCATAGCACAACACCACCACCCACGAGCAGTAGAAGCTACTACCAAATATTTCCTCATTCAAGCAGCAGCCGCCGCAATCCTTCTATTTGCAGGCACCACAAACGCCTGACTCACAGGCCTATGACATATTCAACACACACTACACCCCTTCCCCCTCACCCTAGTAACCCTTGCCCTAGCACTAAAAATTGGACTAGCACCTGCTCACGCATGACTTCCTGAAGTCCTCCAAGGCCTAGACTTTTCAACAGGACTTATCCTTTCCACCTGACAAAAACTTGCCCCTTTCTCACTCCTCATTCAAATCCCATCCGCAAACCCAACAATACTTATTACGCTCGGCCTACTCTCCATCCTAGTTGGAGGCTGAGGGGGGCTGAACCAAACCCAACTACGAAAAATTCTTGCCTACTCCTCTATTGCCCACCTAGGATGAATAATCCTCGTAATCCAATTTTCCCCTTCCCTCTCACTCCTAGCCCTAATCACATATATAATCATAACATCTTCCGCATTCCTGGTTTTTAAAGTAACAAAATCTACAAACATTGGCTCACTAACCCTATCAACGGCAAAAATACCTGTAGCCGCAGCTTTCGCCCCCTTTATTTTACTTTCACTTGGAGGGCTCCCCCCACTAACAGGGTTCATACCAAAATGACTCATCCTCCAAGAACTGACAAAACAGGACCTTGCCGTGGTAGCCACTATAGCAGCTCTTTCATCCCTACTCAGCCTCTATTTTTACCTACGACTTTGCTACGCAATAACCCTAACAATGCCCCTGAACAACCTGTCCGGAACAACACCATGACGCCTCCCAACTACCCAATTAACCCTCCCCCTAGCAATCTCTACATCTGCAACAATCTGCCTCCTACCCCTCACTCCAGCTATGGTAGCATTAATAACCACTTAAGCGGCTTAGGATAGCAGGTTAAACCGAGGGCCTTCAAAGCCCTAATCGGGAGTTTAAATCTCCCAGCCCCTGATAAGACTTGCAGGATTCTATCCCACCTCTTCTGCTTGCAAAACAGACACTTTACTTTAAGCTAAAGCCTCCTCTAGACAGGCAGGCCTCGATCCTGCAAACTCTTAGTTAACAGCTAAGCGCTCAAACCAACAAGCATCCATCTAGTCTTTCCGCCTGTAACAGGAAAAACAGGCGGAAAGCCCCGGTAGACGCTAGCCTACTTCTTCAGATTTGCAATCTGATATGAAAACACCTCGGAGCTGATAGGAAGAGGACTTGAACCTCTGTCTTTGGGACTACAAGCCACCGCTTAAAACTCAGCCATCCTACCTGTGGCAATCACACGTTGATTTTTTTCGACCAATCACAAAGATATCGGCACCCTTTATCTAGTATTCGGTGCCTGAGCTGGAATAGTTGGGACAGCTTTAAGCCTACTCATTCGGGCAGAACTAAGCCAACCAGGCGCTCTCCTCGGAGACGACCAAATTTACAATGTAATTGTTACAGCACACGCCTTTGTAATAATTTTCTTTATAGTAATACCCATTATAATTGGAGGATTCGGAAACTGGCTTATTCCCTTGATGATCGGGGCCCCTGACATAGCCTTCCCCCGAATAAATAACATAAGCTTCTGACTCCTCCCTCCCTCATTTCTTCTCCTACTTGCCTCTTCAGGTGTAGAAGCAGGTGCCGGGACAGGATGGACAGTTTACCCCCCACTATCTGGTAATCTAGCCCACGCAGGAGCCTCCGTTGATTTAACAATTTTTTCCCTACACTTAGCAGGCATCTCATCCATCTTAGGTGCAATTAACTTTATCACTACCATTATTAATATAAAACCTCCTGCCATTTCACAATACCAGACCCCTCTATTCGTCTGAGCAGTCCTAATCACCGCCGTTCTTCTACTCCTCTCCCTTCCCGTCCTGGCTGCCGGCATTACGATACTTCTTACCGATCGAAACCTAAACACCACATTCTTTGACCCTGCAGGAGGGGGGGATCCTATCCTCTACCAGCACCTTTTCTGATTCTTCGGACACCCAGAAGTTTATATCCTTATCCTCCCAGGATTTGGAATAATCTCCCATATCGTTGCTTACTACTCTGGAAAAAAAGAACCTTTCGGCTATATGGGCATGGTATGAGCAATAATAGCAATCGGCCTATTAGGCTTTATTGTATGGGCCCACCATATATTCACAGTTGGAATGGACGTAGACACTCGTGCCTACTTCACATCCGCCACAATAATTATTGCTATCCCAACAGGTGTAAAAGTCTTCAGCTGACTTGCCACCCTCCATGGGGGGGCTGTTAAATGGGAAACCCCTATATTGTGAGCTCTTGGCTTCATCTTCCTATTCACAGTAGGAGGCCTAACAGGCATCGTCCTTGCCAACTCCTCCCTAGACATTGTCCTCCACGATACATACTACGTAGTAGCCCACTTCCACTACGTTCTATCCATAGGAGCTGTATTTGCAATCGTAGCCGCCTTTGTACACTGATTCCCTCTATTCTCCGGCTACACCCTCCATTCAACATGAACTAAAATCCACTTCGGAGTAATATTCGTGGGGGTCAACCTCACCTTCTTCCCACAACATTTCCTCGGCCTGGCTGGCATGCCTCGACGTTACTCAGACTATCCAGACGCATACACCCTCTGAAACACTATTTCCTCTATTGGATCCCTAGTATCTCTAGTAGCAGTAATTATGTTCCTATTCATTATCTGAGAAGCTTTCGCAGCTAAACGAGAAGTCCTTTGGGTCGAAATAACTACAACAAATGTAGAATGACTACACGGCTGCCCTCCCCCTTACCACACCTTTGAGGAACCTGCTTTCGTCCAAATCCAACGATCTTAACAAGAATATTAACCTCTTTCAACAAACCTATATAAACCCCTACGAGAAAGGGAGGAGTTGAACCCCCATAAACTGGTTTCAAGCCAGTCACATAACCACTCTGACACTTTCTTGTAAGATACTAGTATAACCAGGCAATTACACTGCCTTGTCAAGGCAGAATCGTGGGTTAAAACCCCACGTATCTTAAATAAATGGCACACCCCTCCCAACTAGGCTTCCAAGATGCAGCTTCTCCCGTAATAGAAGAGCTTCTCCACTTCCACGACCATGCTTTAATAATCGTATTTTTAATCAGCACTCTAGTTCTTTACATTATTGTGGCCATGGTAACTACCAAGCTTACCAACAAATTCATCCTAGACTCCCAAGAAATTGAAATCATTTGAACAGTGCTTCCAGCCCTCATTCTAATTCTAATCGCCCTCCCCTCCCTTCGAATTCTCTACCTCATAGACGAGATTAATGACCCCCACCTTACAATTAAAGCTATAGGACATCAATGATACTGAAGCTATGAATATACCGACTATGAAGACCTAGGCTTTGACTCATACATGATTCCTACAACGGACCTAACCAACGGCCAATTTCGGCTTCTAGATGCAGACCACCGCATAGTAGTTCCCGTTCAATCCCCTGTTCGTATGCTAATTTCCGCTGAAGACGTCCTTCACTCCTGAGCAGTCCCCTCCCTTGGTGTAAAAATAGACGCAGTCCCCGGCCGCCTAAACCAAGCAGCTTTCCTTGCATCCCGGCCCGGCGTATTCTATGGACAGTGCTCCGAAATCTGTGGAGCAAACCACAGCTTTATACCTATCGTAGTAGAAGCCGTCCCCTTAGAACAATTCGAATCCTGATCCTCCTTAATACTTGAAGACGCTTCGCTGAGAAGCTAAATAGGGCATAGCGTTAGCCTTTTAAGCTGAAGACTGGTGACCCCCAACCACCCTTAGCGATCATGCCCCAACTTAATCCAGCCCCCTGACTGTCAGCCTTTTTATTCTCTTGAATAATCTTCTTAGCCGTCGTTTCACCAAAACTGCTCAATTATAATTTTCCCAATGAACCCACCCCCCAGGCTACAGAAAAACCCAAAACAGGCCCCTGAAACTGACCATGGCACTAAGCTTCTTTGATCAGTTCATAAGCCCTTCCTTATTAGGAATCCCCTTAATGGCCCTCGCACTCACACTCCCATGAACCCTCCTCCCTAAACCCTTAAATTACTGAACCTCTAGCCGCTGATCAACCCTTCAAAACTGATTTATCACCAGCTTTATTCAACAAATTTTCCAACCTGTTAGTGTCCGGGGCCACACCTGAGCACTCATCCTTACCTCCCTTATAATTTTCCTACTCTCCATCAATATCCTAGGTCTCCTCCCCTACACCTTTACACCAACCACTCAACTTTCACTAAATATGGCCCTTGCAGTCCCTCTATGATTAGCAACAGTTCTCATTGGGTTACGAAACCAGCCAACCCACGCCCTAGGACACCTTCTGCCAGAAGGAACCCCCGTTGCCCTCATCCCCGTTTTGATCATCATCGAAACTATTAGCCTCTTTATTCGACCCTTAGCACTAGGAGTTCGACTAACCGCTAACCTCACAGCCGGACATCTCCTAATTCAACTGATTGCCACTGCTGCCTTCGTACTATTACCCATCATAACCACAGTTGCTACCCTTACAGCTGTCCTCTTACTACTTCTAACCCTCCTAGAAGTAGCAGTTGCAGCCATCCAGGCTTACGTATTTGTTCTATTACTTAGCCTTTATCTCCAAGAAAACGTCTAATGAACCACCAAGCACACGCATACCATATAGTCGACCCCAGCCCTTGACCCCTTACAGGAGCAGTTGCCGCCCTTCTAATAACATCTGGCCTAGCTATTTGAATACACTTCCACGATGTAACTCTAATAGCCATAGGCACAGTACTCCTCCTTCTGACGATATATCAGTGATGACGGGATATCATCCGAGAAGGCACATTCCAAGGCCACCACACTCCCCCTGTCCAAAAAGGCCTCCGCTACGGAATAATCCTTTTTATCACTTCAGAAGTATTTTTTTTCCTTGGGTTCTTCTGAGCCTTCTACCATTCAAGCCTAGCCCCAACCCCAGAACTAGGAGGATGTTGACCACCTACAGGCATTATTACCCTCGACCCCTTTGAAGTCCCGTTACTAAACACCGCTGTTCTCCTCGCCTCCGGAGTTACTGTTACTTGAGCCCACCATAGCATTATAGAAGCTAATCGTAAACAAGCTCTTCAATCCCTCACCTTAACTATCCTCTTAGGCTTCTACTTCACCTTTCTACAAGCAATAGAATACTACGAAGCCCCATTCACGATCGCAGACGGCGTTTATGGCTCAACCTTCTTCGTAGCTACGGGTTTCCACGGACTCCATGTCATTATTGGGTCAACATTCCTTGCCGTCTGCCTGCTACGACTGGCCCAACACCACTTTACATCTGAGCATCACTTTGGATTCGAAGCTGCTGCCTGATACTGACATTTTGTAGATGTTGTCTGACTATTCCTATATATCTCCATCTACTGATGAGGTTCCTAATCTTTCTAGTATTAAAGTTAGTACATGTGACTTCCAATCACCTAGCCTTGGTTAAAATCCAAGGAAAGATAATGAACTTAACTATAATTGTAGTTGCATTAGCCATTACAATTTCAGCCCTCCTAACCATCATCTCCTTCTGACTACCACAAATAACCCCCGACCACGAAAAACTTTCGCCATACGAATGCGGCTTTGACCCACTGGGCTCTGCCCGCCTACCATTCTCTATACGCTTTTTTCTAATTGCTATCTTATTTCTTCTCTTCGACCTAGAAATTGCCCTCCTTCTCCCCCTCCCCTGAGGCGATCAACTACCCTCCCCCCTACTAACCTTCTCCTGGGCATTTACTGTTCTTGCCATCCTAACCCTTGGCCTAATCTATGAATGAACCCAAGGTGGGCTAGACTGAGCCGAATAGGCAATTAGTTTAAGAAAAACCTTTGATTTCGGCTCAAAAACTTGTGGTTAAAGTCCACAATTCCCTAATGTCTCCCACTCACTTTGCTTTTTCATCAACCTTTATTTTAGGGCTGGCAGGTTTAACATTTCACCGAACACATCTTCTCTCCGCTCTTTTATGTCTAGAAGGCATAATACTGTCCCTCTATATCGCCCTCTCCCTATGAACACTACAACTAAGCTCCGCAAACTTTGCAGTCGCACCCATGATCCTCTTGGCTTTCTCAGCCTGCGAAGCTAGCGTAGGACTAGCTCTCCTAGTTGCCACCGCCCGCACCCACGGCACTGACCACCTCCAAAACCTTAACCTCCTACAATGCTAAAAGTCCTAATCCCAACTATTATATTAATTCCCCTTATCTGACTAGCCCCTGCAAAAAAACTGTGATCCATCACCCTGTTCTACAGCCTAATTATTGCACTAACAAGCCTAAAATGGTTTAACACACCAACAGAAACAGGCTGATCATCCATAAACCAATATATAGCAACAGACCCCCTTTCAACCCCCCTACTTGTCCTCACATGCTGACTCCTTCCTTTAATAATCCTCGCGAGCCAAAATCACATGTCCGCATGCCCACTAGCAGCCGACTCAGGCAAACCTCTTCCCCCCTCAAACCCCCTAAGCCGACAACGCGCATACTTAACCCTACTAACATCCCTTCAAGTCTTCCTAATTCTTGCTTTCAGTGCCACCGAAATAATTATATTTTATATTATATTCGAAGCCACCCTAATCCCCACACTTATTATTATCACCCGTTGAGGCAATCAAGCCGAACGACTTAATGCAGGAACCTACTTCCTTTACTATACCTTAGCAGGCTCTCTCCCCCTCCTCATCGCCCTACTTCTTCTCCAAAACAACACCGGGACTCTCTCCCTCTTCACCCTTCAATACACCCCCGCAATAGAACTCTCATCATATGCTGACAAATTTTGATGAGCCGCATGTCTATTAGCTTTCTTAGTTAAAATGCCCCTCTACGGGGCTCACTTATGACTACCCAAAGCCCATGTCGAAGCACCTATCGCTGGCTCCATAATCCTTGCCGCCGTCCTCCTCAAATTGGGGGGTTATGGAATGATACGTATAATGACTATGCTAGAACCATTAACCAAAGAACTAAGCTACCCCTTCATTATCTTTGCACTCTGAGGGGTAATCATAGCAGGCTCAATATGCATACGCCAAACAGACCTAAAATCCCTCATCGCTTACTCATCCGTAAGCCACATAGGCTTGGTCGTAGCAGGAATTCTCATTCAAACCCCATGAGGTTTCTCCGGAGCACTAATCCTCATAATCGCACACGGACTGACATCCTCAGCTCTCTTCTGCTTAGCTAACACTAACTATGAACGGGTCCACAGCCGAACCTTAATATTAACTCGAGGCTTTCAAACACTTTTCCCCTTAATAGCCTGCTGATGGTTCATCGCCAGCCTCGCCAACCTGGCACTTCCCCCTCTTCCCAACCTAATAGGAGAATTAATAATCATCACCTCCCTATTCAACTGATCCTGATGAACTCTAGCACTAACAGGAGCCGGAATATTTATTACCGCTAGCTACTCCCTCCACCTGCTTTTAATAACACAAAAAGGCCCTCTTTCACTTCACAATAACAAACTTGACCACCTCCACACCCGAGAACACTTACTCATCATCCTTCACCTACTACCTCTTCTCCTCCTAACCCTTAAGCCAGAACTAATTTGAGGCTGAACAGCTTGTAGACTTAGTTTAAACAAAACGTTAGATTGTGATTCTAAAAACAGGGGTTCGACCCCCCTATTCCACCGAGAGAGTGCTCGCACAGCATCGAAGAATGCTAACCTTCGGTATCTTTAGTTAAACTCTAAAGCTCACTCGCCACCAACCAGCTCCTAAAGGATAACAGCTCATCCGTTGGTCTTAGGAACCAAAAACCCTTGGTGCAAATCCAAGTAGCAGCTATGACATTTACAGCCCTTGTCATATCATCCTGCATACTCACCATTTTTATTATTCTTTTCTACCCTGTTTTTTCCTCATTCACACCAAAACCCCTAAAAAAAGACTGAGCGTTAACCAAAGTAACTATAGCAGTAAAACTAGCTTTTCTTACCAGCCTTATCCCCCTGTACCTCTACCTCGATCAGGGTTCAGAAACAATCGCCACTGGCGGAACCTGAATAAATACCCTCTCCTTTGATATAAAGCTTGGCCTTAAATTCGATTTCTATTCAGTTATCTTTATCCCTATTGCTCTGTATGTTTCATGATCTATCCTTGAATTCGCCTCCTGATACATACACGCTGATCCAAAAATAAACCGCTTTTTTAAATACCTCCTAATCTTCCTTATTGCCATAATCATTCTAGTTACAGCCAATAATATGTTCCAACTCTTCATTGGCTGAGAAGGGGTCGGAATCATGTCCTTCCTTCTCATCGGCTGATGATACAGCCGGCCTGACGCCTCTACCGCAGCCCTACAAGCCGTCCTCTACAATCGAGTTGGGGATATCGGACTAATTTTCACAATAGCATGAACTGCAGTAAACCTTAACTCATGAGAATTACCACAAATCTTCGCTACCTCCAAAGAAATAGACTTAATCTACCCCCTTTTAGGACTTATCCTCGCTGCTGCTGGCAAATCAGCCCAATTTGGACTTCACCCATGACTCCCTGCCGCCATAGAGGGGCCCACACCTGTTTCTGCCCTACTACACTCTAGCACCATGGTAGTGGCAGGCATCTTCCTACTCATTCGAATGAGCCCCCTATTAGAAAATAGCCCCCCTGCCCAAACTATTTGCCTCTGCCTCGGCGCAATCACCACCCTATTTACTGCAACCTGCGCCCTGACCCAAAATGATATCAAAAAAATTATTGCCTACTCCACATCCAGCCAACTAGGCCTTATAATGGTCACAATCGGCCTCAACCAACCTCAGCTTGCCTTCCTCCACATCTGCACCCACGCCTTCTTTAAAGCAATACTATTCCTATGCGCTGGCTCCATCATCCACAGCCTTAACGATGAACAAGACATTCGAAAAATAGGAGGCATGCACCACCTAGCCCCCTTCACAACCTCCTGCATGACCATCGGCTCCCTTGCTCTTGCAGGAACCCCCTACCTAGCAGGCTTCTTCTCTAAAGACGCCATCATTGAAGCCATATCCACATCCCACTTAAACGCCTGAGCCCTCATTCTGACACTTCTAGCTACCTCATTCACAGCAGTTTACAGCCTCCGAATCATCTGATTTGTGGCCCTAAAATTCCCACGATTTTCCACCCCTTCTCCAATTAACGAAAACAACCCCGCAGTAATCAACCCCATTAAACGATTAGCCTGAGGCAGCATTCTCGCCGGCTTCCTTCTAACCTCAAACATCCTCCCCTCAAAAACCGCTATCTTTACCATACCCCTGACCATCAAACTTACTGCCCTTACCATCACAATTCTAGGCCTTCTTGTAGCCCTTCATCTCGCTAACCATGCTACCCAAAAATCTAATACACACCCTAACCTACCCCTACAACGATTCTCTAACCTACTAGGCTATTTCCTATTGCCCGCCCACCGAAAAGCCCCTAAACAAGGCCTAGCCCTTGGACAAACCATCGCATCCCAAATCCTAGACCTAGCCTGACTTGAAAAACTAGGCCCGAAACTACTCTCTCACCTCAACATCATTTTTACCAAACACACTAACAAAATCCAAAAAGGTCTTATTAAAACATACCTAACCCTGTTTATATTTACCCTTCTCATTGCATCCGCCTTCATTCTTGCCTAAACAGCACGAAGTGTCCCTCGCTCTAATCCCCGTGTTAACTCCAATACCACAAACAAAGTCAAAAGCAATACCCAAGCTCCTAACACCAAGATACCCCCACCCACTGAATATATTATCGCAACACCTGCCATATCAACCCGAAAAACTGAAAACTCCTCAAATTCCCCAGCAAAAGCCCAAGAGTCCTCATACCACCCTTCTTGAAAAAAACAAGAAACCATCCCTACACTTAACAAATAAAACACCCCCACCCCCATAACCGGCCAACTGCCCCAACCCTCTGGATATGGCTCAGCAGCAAGCGCTGCCGAATACGCAAATACCACCAATATCCCCCCCAAATAAATTAACACTAAAATAAGAGATAAAAATGCACCTCCATGCCCTACCAATACTGCACATCCCGCCCCCGCAACTACAACCAAACCTAGTGCAGAAAAAAACGGAGATGGATTCGAAGCCACAGCCGCTAACCCAAAAATTAAACCCAATAAAAATACTAGTATTATATAGCTCATAAAAGGTTTTTGCCAGGACTTTAACCAAGACCGATGACTTGAAAAACCATCGTTGTACTTCAACTACAAAAACCACCTTCACAATTAGCCCCCACTAACCCCTCATAAGAGCACACGTCACTAAATCATAAAACTTATGGCAAGCATCCGCAAAACTCACGCACTAGCTACAACCGCAAACTCAGCTGTCGTAGACCTCCCAGCCCCCGTCAATATCTCAGCATGATGGAACTTCGGCTCCCTCCTTGGACTTTGCTTAGCAGCCCAAATCCTCACAGGTCTATTCCTAGCCATGCACTACTCATCAGATATTAACATAGCCTTCGCATCCGTCACTCACATCACCCGAGATGTAAACTTAGGCTGACTAATCCGCAATATGCATGCCAACGGCGCATCATTCTTCTTCATCTGCATCTATCTTCACATCGGACGAGGCCTCTACTACGGCTCATTTTTATACAAAGAAACCTGAACCGTCGGAGTAATCCTCCTCCTCCTAGTAATAATAACCGCTTTCGTAGGCTATGTCCTCCCATGAGGACAAATATCTTTCTGAGGCGCCACTGTCATTACTAATCTTCTATCAGCCATCCCTTACATCGGAAACTCTCTAGTACAATGAATTTGAGGAGGCTTCTCAGTAGATAACGCTACCCTAACCCGTTTCTTCGCTTTCCACTTCCTCATTCCCTTTATCGTTGCTGCCGCAACTTTAGTACATCTCCTCTTCCTGCACGAAACCGGGTCAAACAACCCAGTAGGACTACTCTCTAAATCAGATAAAATCTCCTTCCACCCCTACTTCTCTTATAAAGACCTTGTAGGCTTTGGGGTTTTACTCCTTATTCTTGTCACACTAGCAGTATTTTCTCCAAACATAATAGGAGACCCCGACAACTTCTCCCCTGCTAACCCCATGATCACTCCTCCCCACATCAAACCTGAATGATACTTCCTATTTGCCTACGCTATCCTTCGCTCATTTCCCAATAAACTGGGAGGAGTCCTGGCCCTCCTAGCATCCATCCTTGTTCTCCTATTAGTACCTTTCCTTCACACAGCTAATCACCGAAGCCTAGTTTACCGACCCTCCTCACAATTTTGCTTCTGACTTTTAATTGCCGACGTCGCTATTCTCACATGAATCGGTGGAATACCTGTTGAAGCCCCATTCGTCATCATTGGCCAAATAGCATCTATTCTCTACTTCTCTCTATTCCTATTCTTGATGCCAGTAGCTAGTTTAATAGACAAAGGCACTATTGCACGCAGCTACCCAAGACCTAACCCCACAACTTAAAATACATCACCACACAACCAATAACACAACTTCATAGAACAGATCAAAGCAATAGTAGCTCAGCGTTCAGAGCGCCGGTCTTGTAAGCCGAATGTCGAAGGCTAAATTCCTTCCTACTGCTAATCAAAGAAGAGGGATTCGAACCCCCACCTCTAGCTCCCAAAGCTAGTATTTTCTCCTAAGTCAATTTAACTACTCTCTGCCAGAACATTCCCCCCGGGCTCTGCCACACGTATACCTCTAATATGGTATTTTAACATGTATGCATTCAAGAATATATATGGTGTATAACCATATATTGTCTTAAACCATTAACATGTATGCATTCAAGAATATATATGGTGTATAACCATATATTGTCTTAAACCATTAACATGTATGCATTCAAGAATATATATGGTGTATAACCATATATTGTCTTAAACCATTAACATGTATGCATTCAAGAATATATATGGTGTATAACCATATATTGTCTTAAACCATTAACATGTATGCATTCAAGAATATATATGGTGTATAACCATATATTGTCTTAAACCATTAACATGTATGCATTCAAGAATATATATGGTGTATAACCATATATTGTCTTAAACCATTAACATGTATGCATTCAAGAATATATATGGTGTATAACCATATATTGTCTTAAACCATTAACATGTAATAGGTACACAAAACATTTAATGGACGCATACAAATAATAATTAAAACTCAAATTTAGGACGAGATTTAAGAACTAACCATTACTACGTTCCATTACCCATATTATGGGTAATAAATATTCAACATTTAGGATAACTCAGTAATAATCCACGCAGTAAGAACCGACCATCAGTTGATTTCTTAATGCATACTCTTATTGATGGTCAGGGACAAGTATTGTGGGGTTTACACTTAGTGATTTATTCCTGGCATCGGTTCCTATATTCAGGTCCATACCTTTAATAATCCTCCCTAATTGTATAAACTTACATTGGTTAATGTCTGCAACCATAAGACCCGTTACCCACCATGCCTAGCATTCTTTCCAGCGGGTCCTTTGTTCCTTTTTTCTTTTATCCTTTCACTTGGCATTTCACAGTGCAAATAGAATAATAAAAATAAGGTGGAGCATTTCAATAAGTATATTTCAAGTAATAAGCATGTATGAATAAATGACTTTACTTGAAGCATTACATAACTGATATCAGGAGCATAATATATTGAAATAACTCCTAATAAACCCAATATATACCATCGGTTTCTTCGCGTAAAACCCCCCTACCCCCCAAGACTCCTGGGATCCTTAACACTCCTGAAAACCCCCGAAAACAGGAAGAAAACCAAGAAATCTATTTTAGCTCAAAAACACATTTATTTACATTATTGTAATAATGCACATGCTAACGTAGCTTAAATTAAAGCTATGCCATCGGTTTCTTCGCGTAAAACCCCCTACCCTACCCCCCAAGACTCCTGGGATCCTTAACACTCCTGAAAACCCCCGAAAACAGGAAGAAAACCAAGAAATCTATTTTAGCTCAAAAACACATTTATTTACATTATTGTAATAATGCACAT